TCTCCACTAACCACAAGGATATAGGGACTCTATATTTCATCTTCGGTGCCATTGCTGGAGTGATGGGCACATGCTTCTCAGTACTGATTCGTATGGAATTAGCACGACCCGGCGATCAAATTCTTGGTGGAAATCATCAACTTTATAATGTTTTAATAACGGCTCACGCTTTTTTAATGATCTTTTTTATGGTTATGCCGGCGATGATAGGTGGATCTGGTAATTGGTTTGTTCCGATTCTGATAGGTGCACCTGACATGGCATTTCCGCGATTAAATAATATTTCATTCTGGTTGTTGCCACCAAGTCTCTTGCTCCTATTAAGCTCAGCCTTAGTAGAAGTGGGTAGCGGCACTGGGTGGACGGTCTATCCGCCCTTAAGCGGTATTACCAGCCATTCTGGAGGAGCAGTTGATTCAGCAATTTCTAGTCTTCATCTATCTGGTGTTTCGTCCATTTTAGGTTCTATCAATTTTATAACAACTATCTCCAACATGCGTGGGCCTGGAATGACTATGCATAGATCACCCCTTTTTGTGTGGTCCGTTCTAGTGACAGCATTCCCACTTTTATTATCACTTCCGGTACTGGCAGGGGCAATTACCATGTTATTAACCGATCGAAACTTTAATACAACCTTTTCTGATCCCGCTGGAGGGGGAGACCCCATATTATACCAGCATCTCTTTCGGTTCTTCGGTCATCCAGAGGTGTATATTCCCATTTTGCCTGGATCCGGTATCATAAGTCATATCGTTTCGACTTTTTCGGGAAAACCGGTCTTCGGGTATCTAGGCATGGTTTATGCCATGATCAGTATAGGTGTTCTTGGATTTCTTGTTTGGGCTCATCATATGTTTACTGTGGGCTTAGACGTTGATACCCGTGCCTACTTCACCGCAGCTACCATGATCATAGCTGTCCCCACTGGAATCAAAATCTTTAGTTGGATCGCTACCATGTGGGGAGGTTCGATACAATACAAAACACCCATGTTATTTGCTGTAGGGTTCATCTTTTTGTTCACCATAGGGGGACTCACTGGAATAGTCCCGGCAAATTCTGGGCTAGACATTGCTCTACATGATACTTATTATGTGGTTGCACATTTCCATTATGTACTTTCTATGGGAGCCGTTTTTGCTTTATTTGCAGGATTTCACTATTGGGTGGGTAAAATCTTTGGTCGGACATACCCTGAAACTTTAGGTCAAATCCATTTTTGGATCACTTTTTTCGGGGTTAATCTTACCTTCTTTCCCATGCATTTCTTAGGGCTTTCGGGTATGCCACGTCGCATTCCCGATTATCCAGATGCTTACGCTGGATGGAATGCCCTTAGCAGTTTTGGCTCTTATATATCCGTAGTTGGGATTTGTCGTTTCTTCGTGGTCGTAACAATCACTTCAAGCAGTGGAAATAACAAAAGATGTGCTCCAAGTCCTTGGGCTGTTGAACAGAATTCAACCACACCGGAATGGATGGTACAAAGTCCTCCTGCTTTTCATACTTTTGGAGAACTTCCAGCTATCAAGGAGACGAAGACTTTCGAGAACAAACAAAACGAAAGAAAATAAATATTAGGAATACCAATCGCCTACTAAAAAAAGTTTTCAAGCTGTTCAAAAGAATGCATTTGTTCCCTTCCCACATTTTTCCGTTTTACGCCCAAAACTCCCATGTCGTTCTTGGTATTATTTTATAGAAGAAGAAGATTAAAAACCTAGAATCCCTCGCCCAACAGCCCACTTGAGCAATTTGCCATTCTCCCATTGATTCCTATGAATATAGGAAACTTGTATTTCTCATTCACAAATCCATCTTTGTTTATGCTGCTAACTCTCAGTTTGTTCCTACTTCTGGTTCATTTTTTCTCATTACCCGCAGGAGTCCCACTGCCGTTAGCACCCTTTTTAGTACTCCTTGAGCGTCTTTCTTATTGTTTGTTTTCGCGCATTAAACTCAGGAATGTAGCCTTCTTCATACAAGGCGAGGCCCCTCCCGCGAGGAGGGGAAAGAAGAGAGGGATGAGGGCTTCTTTCACTTTCTCAATTAGGAGAGAAATTAGGTATGCTGAACCAGATAACATTTTTTTCCCCTTGGTTTACTTTACTTCCAGAAGGCTCAAAAGTAGCAATTCCTGTCAGTGATGAATGAATAAGAAAGTCTTAGTAGACCACAAAGCAAGGGACCTCCATACTATTTTGTAACTGTGAAGTCTTCAGTTCAGAGTGACGAACAATTCACCAATGAGGCTAAGCGCGAAGAATTGAGGACAAAAAAGATTTCGACTAGCAGCACTTCCAGAGTAAAGTAGACTTCCCTGCGTTCTCAAGGGCATCCCCTTAGTATCCCCGGCCAGTAGCAAGACTATACGCTGCTCACGCTTATCTTATTTTGAATTCCATCTTTCGTTCATTCACCTAGAAAGACAAAGTCATTCAATAGCTATTGAATACAGGATTGGAAAAGCTTAAATAAAATAGACAGCCCTTTACTTTAGAGATAGGTGCGGCACCGGACTAGGGCATGGTCTCTTGCTTGCATCTTCTCTTCTCTTTCCTGTTAAATGGAAGATTTAGGCTCAAAAGAAGGAAAGGAGGCCCTTTTGATTGAAGCTACCGTTCTTCCGGGGTTCGACTCCCGGCCTGAGCTGCCATCTCTTTCTATTGGTCAAAAGGCATTTCATCAGCACTAGTTGCGCGAGAAAAGGCATCAGACAAGGAAAATCGATATGCGCCTGCTACTTTTAGAGGTATTGAATCGAGGCACTTTCACATTTTAATACAAGTGTCCTTTAGGAGTAGAAATGCCGACATCTATTATTCCATCAAAGACCCTTCTCCTCCGTATGCCCTTCAAGTTGATCTGCATCAGCTAATATCGAATCACGTCTTGTGCCGGTCTCTTGCTGGCTATCATTCCTAAATCCTGATTCAAGGATTCAGTGCGAAAAGCTATCGAGACTGGAAAAGGAGCTTCGACAGGAGTTGACTTATGGACGAAATAGAAGACAAGAAAGGGAATAACTCTCGTGAAATGAGACAGCAATAAAGCGAAGACTTGAAGGCTTAGAGCCAATGGATCACTCACGGACATAGAAATTCCTAACTCATGGGGCAGGGCCTGTTAGACCAGTATCAACTGAGGGAAGAAAATCATTCCTTGATGTGAGGGTTTACAGGGTGAGCGTGAGCGAACTCAAGGGAGTAGATCACACTTTCGGCGAGGTCTTATACTCAAGGCTTTAAACTCTTCTCTGAGTGCCTTAAAAGTTGCTTAGGTAGCGCTCAAAGCGAGATAGTATTAAGCTTTCTCTTCTGTTATTTCCGGCTGCTTCAACCGATAAGCAAGATTCCCTACACGTTTGAAAACCTCAAGGGGTCTATCATATTTTGGAATCAACCCACTGTCTTACTACTGATTTTCTTCCGGAGTAAGCTTTAGCATCACTTTATCACCAACCATGAATTCCATCGGCCTACGCCCCTTGTCAGCATACTTCTTCATTCGCCTAATGGCCTTATCCAAGCAAGCTGTCTTGTGCCTCTTCCAGCCCTTGAACGGGCGCATCTGTATGCTGCTGGACATTTCCTTCCTGTACGCTGCCTTGGCACTTCGTGGGGAGTAATTGGCTGCTGTCCTGTGGCCAACTCAAAGGGGATCATGCCTCTTTCAGAGGACCGATGCAGATTATAGCAAAACTGTCAAGCAAGTCAACCCAATTCTTTTGACTAGCTGTGACATAGTGCCTCAACTATTCTTCCAACAACGCATTCATACTCTCTCTTTGGCCATAGGTCTGCGGATGATTTGCTAAGGAAACCTTACACTCTGACTCCATCAAGTTGAAGAGCACAGTCCAAAAACGGCCAGTGAATCGTGTGTCACGATCACTAACAATGTCCTCTGTCAACCCAAAGTACTTGACTTCACCACATTCTTATAGACTAAGTCAGCTGCAACATCTGCTGGACAAGCAAACATGTAGTGCTGGCAAAAAAGCATACAACTATAAAGGATCAACAATAACCGTGATAGAACGCATACCGTTCACCTTTGGCAACCCAGTGAGGCAAGTCCATTGAGACCGACACCCACGGCTTCTCAGGGACTGGCATAGGCTTCCTTTCCTAATTCCTGGGACTTTCTCCTCTTCTATAGCTTTCTGAAGCTAAAGACATTGCCATTGCCCGAATCGAATGTTATCCGCTTTCTTGGCTGAAACTGAACAGGCTGGGTGGGCACTGATAAGAAGAGTATGCCTGCAAAGCCCATTTTTTTTTCTACAGCTCCTTGATCTTTTTCGCCTGTTCTGGCTAACCCCATTCCAGTCTATTAGGCAAGGTCTGTTCGATTGAGCTTCTATTAGTCATTTTAGACAGCTCGGCATGCAGCTGAACTCTTTTCCTCTTTCTTTTGCTTTGGATAGATCTCAAGGGCAAAGTACTCATTCCGGGCATGACTCGGAAGATGAAGAGGGGGCAGGCACTTCAGTCCAGTGCTATGGGTTCCTCATTTCCCTATGGTCGAGCGGTTTGGTTGGCCTGTGATGAAGAAGAACTTAGATGATGACAATGGAGCTAGTCACGGAGCTTAGTCATAGGTTACACTATGATCCCGATGCCTGAAAGCTCTGTTCGCCTACTGGTGAGAGAAGCAATCCTCCTTCTAGGGCTGGGCTCAGATCTCTTTTGAGGCACAGTGTCTTTCAACTAAGCGCTGAGCCCCTGCGATGACTAGGTCAAGCGGCGTAACTGAAGCTTCTTGCGCCTAATTCAATTGAGCTGCTAGGCTTCCTTACCTAAGCCCTGACTCGGAAATTCAGTGGAAGACGCTAAGCCTAGGTTCATTGGTCTTTTTTCGATGTCAATGCTCTGACAGTGATTCTCTAATCTCTAAAGAGAAGGGTCGAAAGAATAAAGTCTAGACTTTTTCTCTGATTCATAGTGGGAGCTGTTTGGCTATTAGTCACTTTTCTCGCTCCTCAAGAAAGACGGCTGGGAACGGATCTTCCCCCTCTCGCGATGTGGCATTCCGTCCGCTCTTTCTTTGCATTTCTTTTGCTATCAGCGGGGAATCAAGGGCTTTCAGAGAGCTTTCCTTCTTCCTTATACCCTTTCTTGCCCTAATAAAGACGGCTAGAAACTTCCTATTAGGAATGGCTTCTTCCTTTCAGGTTGTGTTGTTACAGACCAGACTGTTATAACAGGGCAGGGGAGACGGAGAACTAATCTCATACAGTACAGCTATGCTCGGGCAATAGCGCAGCTAAGGACTGAAATGACTTGATAGAGTAAGGAAGGTGAAGGATCGCTTAGTGACCTTTCTTTAGTCCTGCAGGTAGCGAAAGTCTGATCAAGTGACTCGTAGTTGACGGGCGAGAGACGAAAGGTGGGAACTTCGGAGTGATGTTAAGGCCCCGAAGGCCGCAAAGTGGCCCGGCGGAAGGGAAGTTGCATGAGAGGGTTACTGGGATAGCCGGACGCCATGATTCGAAGCGTCTCTCATCAACGGAACGAGAAATTTCGTTAGTAGAGTAGAATCCGCGATGACCCAGACATCGCGATAGCAAGAAGTTGGTCACCTGTAGAAGTAAACAAAAGACTGGTATGGGGTATGGTAGCTGAAAGAGTTTCGAATCAGTGTTCAAAACTGATTGAGGGCTCCCGAAGAGGCTAGTTGACTCACTATAGCTATAGTCTCAATCTGGTAACCAACCAAAGCGCATGCATGACTATGGCTGCCATTTATGCAAGCATTCTCATTCATAAGCCAAAAAAGAAGGGATTCGCTTACAGAAGTACTATCCATATTAAATTAAGAAAGGGAATGGAAGTCTTTCCTTGTCCTTCCGAGATAGGAGTTGAGAGCTTCAGGCAGCACCACAGCCCTAGGCGCACTAGAATAGGTAGCACAGGTCACAGCAAGACTGAAATCAGAACGGTGGGACCCGCCTAGCTTGCGTAATAGATGGATTTTCCCGACTACTAGCATGATTCATCCTATTTTCTTAAACACGGCAAAGGCTTTCTGGTCAGATCAGATAAAGGCTCAAGGATCGCTTAATGAAAAAGGCATTCTGCCGCGGGAGGGAAAGAGATCAATCACCCCTATTCTTGCAAGAGACGGTTTGTCCACTTCCTAGCCAAAGCCCAATTCGCCACGTTCAAGTTAGTCACTATCAATAGCTCCTTGCTTAGATCCTTCGTTCCCCATAGCCTTCTTCTGGAGATAGCCTGGTCTTTCGTCGCGGCCTCAAAAGGCGTTTTAGCGGTTGTGGGATCGATCCCTTTTAGCCAATTGTCGCCTCAGTGCCTCCTTTCCCTTCTCGTCGACGGGGGCCTAAGGCGGGTTAGAAAGAGTAGGACTCGATTGAATAAAAAATGAACAGATAGGGGAATGGCCTGCTCTCTCTCTCGATGCTTTGTTTTTGTTAATGCCATAAAGTAAAGGAAGAATGCTAAATGTTGCAGCAAGCAGCTAGCCTACGGGATGAAAGAAAGATAGAATGCCACTAGATCAATGATGAAAGTAGCTATGGTTTAGTGATAGTGTCCGTGGAGAGGTGAAAGAGTTGCTTTGGTTCAAGTCAGGAAAGAATCTGACTAAGAAAGAAAGGCTCTATGTTTCATAGAGATAGAGGCATACTATATAAGAGATTGCTAGCAGGGATCATTTTCCATGCAGAGTGAGAAGCGGAATTAGAATGATAGACTACGGATGCGGCTTGCAACTCCTACTCGAGCTTATGAACCTATTTCACCCTTGCCCTTGGCTTGCCCTTTCTTCTGGTCGATTGATGAACTTGCCTTCGTTGATGAACGAGCTTTCGTCTTTCCTGGCGTTCTTCTCTTTCTCCCTGAAAGTGCTATTCTTTATCTAATCTATAAGGAACCGATCCCGTAACAAGACGCACCGGAAACAACTTCTTTCGCACCTTCAACCTCAACTGGACCAGGATTTCAAGATATCCCTTCTGATGACTATATGAAAAGATGAATAGGAAATCCCGCGGCAAGGCAAGGAACTTCCGCCCATGAGATTAGCGCCCCTTTTGTTCGTAGTCCATCCGTCTCATCTCGTGCAGCAGGAAGCATGAAAGGAGGAAGCAGCCGAAGAACTTTACTATTCGGATTGATGAAAATAGGATTCATGCCCAAAAGAGGATGCTCTATCCGCTCTCGAAGCAGTCGTAAGGTAAGGTTTTTACGTAAGGTTTAGCGCAGCCCTATTTCTCTTGATTCTTAGCATCGGGCTTCTAAGGGTCCACTAAGGCATGTTGAGACACCCTCGCAACCAATTTAGACATCTAGGGTCTAAAATAAAACTGGTTCTGCCAATATTATATGGATTTTCTTTCCTTGCTGGAATTACGCAACAGCAAAGCTAAAGAAGGGATGTTTTGATCTGCTTTTAACTCCTAACTTCAGTTTATGATCCTTAGAAGGCAATCCCCTTACTCAGGATTATAATCTAATAGAAAGGGGTCAACATTACGAAATTAGCCAGGTTCAGTTCTGACTATAGCTGCAACCTATCTCATATTTGGCCGCCCTCGATCAAACTAGAAATATCATAAGAGAAGAAAGATCGTAGCGTAGAAAAGAAAGAACGTTTTGATTCGAGGCTTAAACAAGTAAGCAAGTAAACTACCTTTTTTGTTTTTACGGGTTGAGCAAAACAAATCAAAAAAGCTTTCTCGTTCTTTTTAACACACTCTAATGACAAAGCGTCCGTTCACGTCAAGAATAGAGGTTTTTGATGTAGTTGCTTGTAGTTTTCTTTTTTTCGTCGAGATTGGGTTGGTGTTCAGTGTACCGCACCGTGGGTACAAGATCGAAAAGAATGAAAAGCCCAAGAAAAAAGGAACGAGGGGAAGAATCGACAAGGAATCCATAACATAAAAAATCGTGAATGAATGATAAAGCGCGTGACGAGAATTCTCAACCCGAGATGTTAGAAGGTGCAAAATCAATGGGTGCCGGAGCTGCTACAATTGCTTCAGCGGGAGCTGCTGTCGGTATTGGAAACGTATTCAGTTCTTTGATCCATTCCGTGGCGCGAAATCCATCATTGGCTAAACAATTATTTGGTTATGCCATTTTGGGCTTTGCTCTAACCGAAGCTATTGCATCGTTTGCCCCAATGATGGCCTTTCTGATCTTATCCGTATTCCGATCGAAGAAAGAAAGTTTCAGTCTCAAAAAGCAAGCACCTCTTTCACATAATAAAGTGGAGACTGCACCGTGCTGAATGAAAAAACCCCATCCATGTCTTGGTCAACAACCAACCAAAAAAAGTAAACTATAGTTTTTCACTGTACAACTAGTGAAAAACGAGAGTTTTTCACGAACAACCGCGCTAAATAGATCGACTTTCATGCCTCCAACATTAAAGTAAGTTCCATTTCAGGCTCAGGCGTACCATGATACTTTCTGAAGCGGGCTAGTCCCCGAAAATGCTCGTTCCTTTGTCGTTTCCAATTTCCCAAAGAATCTCTGAATGGCACTTGTTTCCTGCGTCTGCGGCCGTTGCAGCTAAACTAACGGAGGAAGGAGGAGGGGAAGGGTGGGGGACATCAAATGGATTAGAGTTTTAAGAGAACAGGAAGAGGTTCGATTCCTCTTTGATGTTGTTAAGCCAAGAGCGCCAAGCGCATGCGCGAAATGAGAGCTAGAGGACAAGAGAATGCCCGGGTACTCCATCTACCAAAATAGAGCGAAGAATGGAAAGGCAGGCTGCGAAGGCGCTGACTCAAAGGCTGATAGGATTTAACTCAAAGGGAAAAGGAAATAGGCTAAGCAAGAGGATTTACCATCGATCGTGAAAGACGAAGTGACTCACCAAGAGCATTTCCCATCAGGGGCTGCGGGGACAGGAGCTAGAAGAACTAAACCAAAAGAAAATGGCCGTAGAAGGCTAGCTTTCAGAATAAGAAAAGGCACCTTATTAGCACGATAGGGGGATGCTTAGACAAGCAAAAAGCATTCAACAAAACTGAAAAAATTCTTTCTTAGGAGGGATTCCCCTTACTGGGGGTTGGACTATTACACCAACTGAAGCTTAGGAAGGAATGGAAAGAGAGGAAGCTTGGAGAGCTAATGGAAAGAAATGCGTAAGAAATAACAGATCTGCGATAGAAGTCGAATACGATTAAGTAACTAGGGGCAAGACACAGACTTTAGAGCGTCAAGTCATACACAAACCGGAGTGACTTCACTACCTGAAGAAAGAAAGCTGCTTCGGCAGGGTCGAAGAAGACGTGTAAGACACCGAGGGGCCGGGGTTTCTTTGTTTCTTTATTGTAAGGCGTCTAGAAGCCCAATTTTTGGCTTTTTTGTCGGGCACAAATGTTCACAAAGGAAAAGGCTCTCCATGAGCAGCGTCTGCTTCGGCTCAAAGCGAATAGGCTGGGAAGCGAAGGAGAATTCTTTTTCTGTTCGGTGTCGGCATCTTTTCCTACTTCTAACAGTTCTCCTAACCGGGCAAGGTAATCGGCTAACCGGGAATTCATCTTCAGAGCTAAGTCCCAAGGAGGCAGGTTGGAATGTACGGGCGTAGGTTAGCGTCTCGTCCTACGAATGATAGCCTTTGAAGGCCGCCCACGGGATGCGCTGTACGGTAGTAGTTTATGTTAGCTGCTTATCCGGTGCCTTCTTTACGTTTACGACTTTCGACCAAGCCATTATTGAAGCTATGAGCAGGCGAAGCAATCGATAGCGCAGAGCAGCGAGACTATGGCCTACGAGATCAGATAGATAGCATAGTGAGACTCTCAACCGAACGAAGCTATGTGCGAAACCAAGAGGTCAACAAAAAATGACTCGACTGCACTGCTAAGGATAGGAGCCGATAGGCGTACTCTAGAAGCATAGCGAACGAGACACTAAGCCTGAGCTCCCTAACATCCAAACCCATTGGATTCAAGCCCTTGCTGCGGCCAATTTCTCGTCGAGCTATACTCTAACTCACTCGTCCGTAGTCTCGTTCCACACAAGCAAGAGACTCATCAAGCAAAACTGTTTCGTCTTTTGTTGGTCAAGCCCTTAAGCCAATGAACTACGAAATCCAACCAACTAAAATCGGCGTCGCTTATCTTGATGTCTTCTCTAGTAGTGTAGTCTGTCTAGATAGAATAGACTTCATAGTTCATAGAACGATTTTGAATCGAAAGAATTCTTTTCCGATCCAGTCAACTCAGTAAAGAAGACCCGCCCTCACGTCGCTCCGCTATCGTAGGCATCACATTGCTTCGCAAAGCGCTAACCTCCATCCGCCGAAGTACCAACCAAGGGGAATCGTAAGATCACGGCTGCATTTAGGACGTTTCCCTCTCCCAGTGCTTATCAGTCGAGTCATTCCTCCTATCGGTCGATCTATCGATTGCAACTCCCTATGCTATGCGGTAGGTCGAGTCAAGAGTATGCTCGGGCTCCTGGGACTTCCGTAGAGTAGATTCCCTTGTCTTGTCCTCGTTATGAGCCTCGATCGAACAAGCAAGAGATCTCTTTCGGGAGAGTGAGCATGCGTTGTTGTCTTTTGGTTGTTGAGCAGAGCACCAGCCACTCGCGTACAGCGAGTAGTGAGTTGTTCTCCGTTCCGTAGAGGGGTTGTCGTTAGCACCTCCTGGCATGCATGAGTTTCCTTCCGGCGTAGCGGACTGAACGACTGGAGTGACTCTACGAAATTGATGATTCATTCGCCTATCAGAACCTCGTCGAGTACATCGAGAGTGATCTCGAGTTCGAGGAGTTGTTGTCATAGTTAGCAGCATGGGAGTTGACAACTGGGATGTTGGTTGACTTTGGTCGAGTACAGATAGAGTGATGACCCCTAGTCGTGTTGTCCGTGAGGAGTTCGAGTTGTGACTCTCCCTATTGCTAGGTCGATTTCATCTCATTTTCATGCATAGCTATTATAGTCAAGACCGAGTTCCTCCCTCTCGGCTCACAAGAGATTGCCTGGTGTCCGATCACCCACTCCTCCGTTCCGTAGAGTGGTTGTCCGAGTAAGCTAGCAGTGAGGCATTTCGCATCTATGCAGCTAGTTCCGGTCGTTGATGACTGACTCCTTCTATCGGCGATTGAGCGCAGAGCAGCCGTTGGTTGTTCGTCTTCCGGTCTGACTGACGAGAGTTGGTGTTAGCTTGGCCTCCGCCGAACCTGAGTGAGATAATGGAGTGAGTAGTAGTTCCTCCTCGTACGTAGCTAGTAGTGTGATCGTCTGGTGTTAGCTTGAGTCCGCCCCGCTATGAGAACATAGCGATGATTTCCTCTCAGTCGAAGAAGTCGAGCAATTCCCTGAGTTCTAGTGAGTGAGCCGGATGGTGTTGACTTCGGGGGGTCACGCTATGTCCAAACGTCATAGCTTTCCGACTCAACTGAATGAATGCCGAAACAACAATCGTGCTCTGCGCTTCCCATCAACTTCGTTAGCTTCCTTCGATCGAGTGAGTTCCGGTATCGTTAAATCAATCATGCAAGAAAGATCATGCAATCATAGCGAGACAAGCAGTACTCAGCGCTATGCGCAGAGCAGTTGACTTGATTGACGAAGACTTAGCATACCCTCTAGGAGGGTTTCGTAGTTCTTGCTCCATTTATTGAGGCAACCACCTATGCTTAATCCCATGAATCGAGATCTCACTCTGGAGGAGAAGAGTTGACAACTCTGACAGGTTGCTTCCCCGGATGATGGATCTCGAGCCTAGTCACAACGACGCAATTGTCAGGGGCGCTAGCTAGCTACCACGAACTCAACCTCGGTCTTCGAGTCCTCACTACACGGGAAATGCATGGGACGTCAATGGAATCAATTTGCCGGATAAGAAGTGAGTCTGACTTAACCAGGGATGTCAAACCAAACACACCCGGGCAGTCAACCTGACAGTCAAGTCGAGTGAAGGGGGTCTTCCGAGCGAGTTGCACTCGAGAAATCATCAAAAAAGACGGATTCGATTCTTGGAATTGGTGTGCTAGCTGCTCTATAAAAGGGCGAACATACTGAAAGAACCAGTGAGAAAAGGTCGTATTTGTACCCCGGTTGGAAACCTAAAGTAAAGAAAAAGTTGGTCATCTTAATCTTAATTAAAATAGAAATTCTCGATTTGGAGATTCGTTGTTCTTGCGAAAAGAGGCTGATTGGGGATTATAGGTTTCGGCTCTTCCTTGCGCCCCTAAGGTCTTTCTCTTTTGCCTAGGTACTGCTCTACGGAAATCAATATCGAATAGAACGAGTTCTGGTTCCCCAATCAAGCTACCAGTTCGACATGCTCAACACTTGCTAATCTCCCTTCTTGAGGGTTACACTAGCGCTAGGCGAACGTTCTGATCCAGCTACCCCAACAACTCCTTATTCCAAAATGGGCATTCACCCGTGGAGTGGCCAATGGGAAACTTATTCCCCTTTTTAGGCCTCTCCTCAAAAGAGGTTGGGCTGGGAAATTCATACCTGAAGAGGAAGGACCGAGGGTGCTTTCTTTGGAGGGTAAGGTACCGATCAGATCAAGGAATTGCGTAAATAATGCGGCTTGAGCGGCCACTCTTTCCCCGCCGTGCGCAAGACTCAGGAAGTCATTTTCATTTGGTGGTATCGAATAATATAGATATAGAAATGCTTTCTTTAGTTTATCGTATAATAAAGGAAAGGCTGCATTTAGGAGTGATACGCTAACTAGAGAAATTTCATAAGAGAAGAAGAAAAGTAAAGGTTTTGATTCGCCTTGAGTAAACAAAGAAAAAAGCGCGTCATACTTGACTTTTTCTTTATAGATTTTCTTTGTGTTCAGTCTACCGAACCTATGACTTTCTATATATAGATTGTCTTTGTGTTCAGTCTACCCTGTCTAGCCGGAACCCGGAACGGTGGGTACACGATCTCAAGCTCTTTCCTAACTTGCTTTCGAAAAGCCAGCGCCCAAAGGTGCTCTATTGAGCCGGTCACCGTCTGGTAGAGTAGGAGCCAAAGCCAAGTCAAGGACTGGAGCATGAGAAAGGTCGAGCTTAAGACCATGTAATCGATCAATGTGAAGATCGACTTATCTGAAGTTCCGCACCAGGACTCAAAGTATACCTCGGGGAGAAGGTAGCTTCAAGAGCGCTACCCCGGAAAAAGGTGCATCCCATGTCTTTCTTGGTAAAACCCAACCGGAAATTTACCACAAGTCTCTCTTCTTTTTTTTTTTGTTTAGGATCCCCTTTCTACATTCAATTATTTATTGAACCTGGTGTGGAATCACTATCATTACACATTCATTGTTGGTTTGGCTGCTGGTCTAGCGATCCTTCCTAGCCGCCGCCTAGAGTGCAGCCTGCCTGCTGAAGACCGTAACTAACGTAACTCAGTGCTCCATACGGGGGAAATGAAAGCAGAATTCGTTCGGATCCTCCCACATGTTCAATCTTTTTTTAGCGGTTTCCCCAGAGATCTTTATCATTAATGCAACCTCCATTTTGCTCATTCATGGAGTTGTATTTAGTACCTCTAAGAAATATGATTATCCGCCGTTAGTCAGTAATGTGGGTTGGCTTGGATTACTTAGTGTTGCGCGCCTAGGAGGGCAGCGCGCTTTGGGATGCGGAGGAGCTATTTTCGCCCAGCCCCCTAACCTAATGCGGCACCGGGTTCGGACCGCAGGGAACTGTAGCATGGGGGGGACGTCTAATCCTTTTGCCGCCGCAAGGCTGGCTAATCGTACGCAGCAGGCTCGAAGACCCCTGGTTCTGGAAGGCACATGAGTCCGAACGCTATGTTGAATGTGCGACCGACACTACACTACGTAGGTACCTGTGCAGGTGAGGCGTCGGCCGGTCCTAGAAACGGCGGCAGCGGCGGGAGGAGTTAACGACCGGACGTGCTGCAACCTAGGGATCACCAGGCAGCTCTTTCGCTCTATAGGGATCGGGGGGGCATAGCACAATTCCTTTTGGAGGAGGGTTGGTTTGCCTGGGTGACTGATCCTGCCATAATGTACTCCTACCTATAGCACCGGCAACCGAAGTTGAGCATACATAGGACGATCTTCATGCGCCGGGGGGAAAGAAAGGGCGGTAGATGATAATGAAAAAGGGCGCCGCGTCCGGACGGGCGGGCGAAATGGATGAGCGAAAGGTGCCATGCCATGGAGTGAGGAATATCCCGAGTCTCATGTAAGACAACTAAATGCACCTCGAGGTGCTACCGAGGAACAGGGGGACCTTCTCGAGCACAGGATAGGGAATTGAGAGATAGAGCTAGCCTATTCGTTATGGGGAATCAATGCTCCGGGCCGAATAAAGCTTACCTCCGGCACCTGGCTTTCTCCGGCGCATATTAGCTTAGCTGCGCTTAATAGGCCGGTTTGGCTTCCTCTCTGGCGGCCACTTTCCTTACCTTACCTACGCTACACTCCCACTCCAAGCTACGCCTGCTGAGCAAGATGCATTGCGATTTCCTCTTCTGTGGACGCACCGGAATATGATCCGGGACGGGAAGAGAAAGACTTTTTTTCTCCAGCGGGCTTTCTCTCGTAAAGCCAAGCCCCAAGACAAGGTATAACTGTTGGGAAGGGGACATGATCAATAGAACCTGGCTGGATCCGGGCTGGGATAGTGGTGCCCATTCCTAACCAGTTCCGAAAGGGTTCGCTCATGCTGGAGGGAGCATCCCCACTTAGTGATAGGTCCGCTAGTTCACGCAAATCCGAAGAAGTTATCACGGACGAGCCACATGCAGGGAAACTTGCACGTGTGGTTCTGGCCGGGCTTTCCTGAGGTATCTAATAACCTTGCTTCTGCTCGCCGCTGGCGCACCTCTCCTAACTATTGCCCATTTATTCTGGAATAATCTTTTTAGAAGGGACAATTTTACATATTTCTGCCAAATCCTTCTATTATTAAGTACGGCTGGTACCATTTCGATGTGTTTCGATTCTTTCGAACAAGAGAGGTTTGATGCTTTTGAATTCATTGTATTAATTCCACTTCCTACTCGCAGTATGCTCTTTATGATCTCGGCTCA